GTTATTGTAGCTTATAACTTAAAGCATAGTACTGAAAATACTAAAATGGACCTACTGCGCCCAAAAACATGAAAGTTTTGGTCCTGGACTTTCCGTTATTTATGACTAAGATTACACATGCAAGCATCCGCACCCCAGTGAGTTCGCCCAATCACTCCGGAGCAGGCATCAGGCACAATCTTACCAGCCCATAACGCCAAGACACCCACACCCACACGGGCATGCAGCAGTGACTAACATTAGGCACTGAGCCAACGCTCGACCAAACTATTGTCCTTTAAGCCGGCAAACTTCGTGCCAGCCGCCGCGGTTATACGAAGCTGGCCCCAAATAACGACTAACGGCATAAAACGTGGCACACAACTTTCTTCACACTAAGTATTTACTAGGACCTATACGTAAAACCAAAGCCTAATTGAACACCAACACGGAACTTAGCCAATGAAACCCACAACCCACGAAAACTGAGGAACAAACTAGGATTAGATACCCTACTATGCCCAATCGTAAACATCGATCTTTCTTTTATCCGCCAGAGAATAACGAGCTAAAGCTTAAAACTCAAAGGACTTGGCGGCATTCCACACCACCCTAGAGGAGCCTGTCATATAATCGATAACCCACGATAAACCTCACCGCTTTTTGCCCAACCAGCCTATATACCGCCGTCGCCAGCCCATCTTGAAAAAGAAACATAATGGGCTTAATTGTATCGCCACACCAATACGACAGGTCAAGGTGTAGCTAATAAAGCGGCAAATGATGGACTACATTGCTTACACAAGCAAAACCAAAATTGTACTGAAACATATAATTTAAGGTGAATTTAACAGTAAGACGAGCAAGAAAGCCCATCTAAAACATGCTCTGGAACGTGCACACACCGCCCGTCACCCTACTTTACAACCGCCACAAAAACATATTAACCCATCAAAAACAAGAGTAGGAAAGTCGTAACAAGGTAAGCGTACCGGAAGGTGCGCTTGGAAGACAAGAAGTAGCTTATTAAAAGCATTCACCCTACAACTGAAAAATGTTGATGCCAACCTTTTTGAGCCCATATAAGCCCAAACACCAATCCAAACCCTACCAACCCCCTAACCCAAAACATTTGCCCAAGCCAGTAGATGCGATCGAACCCCGCCCAATCGACGCAATAGAAAAGTACTGTGAAGGAAAGATGAAAAACCATTAAATACAAGCCTAAAAAAGCAGAGATCAACACCCGTACCTTTTGCATTATGGTCTAGCAAGCACCTAAGACAAAGTAATACTACAGCCTACACCCCCGAACACAAGTGATCTACTCTATGGCAGTTGTACCGAACGAACTCGTCTCTGTAGCAATAGAGTGAGAAGACCAAAAAGTAGTGGCCAAAAACCAAACGAACTTGTCGATAGCTGGTTATCCGAAAAATGAATATTAGTTCACTCCTGCCAACAACATATCACCCGCTATGATAAATATTCCTGACAGGAAATAGTCAATGGGGGCACAGCTCCACTGACATGGGAAACAGCCCAAAATAGAGAGAACACCCTACTATACCACCAGTAGGCCTTTAAACAGCCACCCAAAAATATCACGTCATAGTAATTAACCTAAAATACCACCAAAAACAAAAACCTCCTACCCACCAATCGGATAATTCTACAACCGTAGAAGAACTAATGCTAGAACAAGTAACTTGAACCATTTCTTAAGACAGACTCTTAATACTCAACAGACCAAAATAGGAACAATGATATTTACCTACAACACATTTAACCGACTGTATACCCAACTATAGGACTGTCATACACCTAGGCTCAAAACCTTAAAAGGAACTCGGCAACCCCCTTCTCCAACTGTTTACCAAAAACATAGCTTCTAGCTCAACAAGTATTAGAAGTACCGCCTGCCCTGTGGAATCCTAAACGGCCGCGGCATTAAAACCGTGCAAAGGTAGCACAATCACTTGTCCCTTAAATGAGGACGCGTATGAAAGGCAACATGAGAGAAGACCTGTCTCCTAAGGACTGCCAATGAAATTGAACTACCAGTTCAAAAGCTGGTATTAAAAAGCAAGACAAAAAGACCCTGTGGAGCTTTAATTAACTGCTTTACACAATAAAACCAGTAATTTCAGTTGGGACAACTTTAGAAAAAATAAACTTCCTATCTACCAAGACTAACTAGTCCACAAACACATCACGACCCAGTAACACTGATTAACGAAACAAGCTACCCCAGGGATAACAGCGCCACCTTCTCAAAGAGTTCATATCAACAAGAAGACCTACGACCTCGATGTTGGATCAGGGTACCCAGACGGTGTAGCAGCTGTCAACGGTTCGTTTGTTCAACGATTAATACCCTACGCGATCTGAGTTCAGACCGGAGTAATCCAGGTCGGCCTTTATCTGCTACTATCACCCCAACCAGTACGAAAGGACCGTTGAGACAAGACCAATTATCACATCACGTCTTCTTAACATAATGAACTAAACTAAAATATAATATTCACCTCCAACCCAAGATAAGGACTCACACCCGGCACTCCGGTGCTCAATTAGGGTGGCATAGCCAGGTTTATTGCTTAGGGCCTAAAACCCTCTATCAGAAGTTCAACTCTTCTCCCTAACACATAACTAAAGAATTCTACATAATTTTTAAAACCTCAAATCTACTAACCATATTTATTTCAATTTTAATTGCAGTAGCCTTCCTCACCCTAATAGAACGAAAAATTCTAAGCTATATGCAACTACGAAAAGGACCAAACATTGTTGGCCCACAAGGGATTTTGCAACCAATTATAGACGGCGTAAAATTACTAACAAAAGAACCAGTACGGCCAAAACAAGCATCCCCTATCATATTCACCGCAGCCCCAACCCTAGCCCTATCCCTATCAATATTCATATGAACTCCAATACCAATCCCTAACCCAATTATCACCATCAACCTTGGACTTCTACTTCTTATAGCTGTCTCAAGTATGGGAGTCTACTCTATCTTGTGATCAGGATGAGCATCAAATTCAAAATATGCCCTAATCGGAGCATTACGTGCAATCGCCCAAATAATCTCCTACGAAGTCACCCTAGGACTAATCCTGATATGCTTAACAATCCAAACAGGAAACTACAACCTAGAAACATTCTCTTTTACACAAGAACAGACCTGACTTATTACTACTACCTGACCAATAACAATAATATGATATGTATCGACATTAGCAGAAACAAATCGAGCCCCATTCGACCTAACAGAGGGGGAGTCAGAGCTGGTATCAGGTTTTAACGTAGAATACGCTGGAGGAATATTCGCACTACTATTTTTAGCAGAATATTCCAACATTATCTTAATAAATACCCTCACATGCACACTATTCTTAAACTCAGGAAACATCCAATCTAATATATTCACAACACTAATAATAATAAAAACCATACTCCTAACCATAGGATTCCTTTGAACCCGAGCATCCTATCCACGATTTCGTTACGACCAACTAATACAACTTCTATGAAAACAATTCCTACCTCTAACACTAGCACTATGCCTCCTACACACAACAATACCACTTGCACTAACAGCCCTTCCATAGGGAAGAAGGAATCGAACCAACATCAAAAAATCCAAAATTTTTCGTATTTCATTTATACTATCCCCTATACCACGGAAGTGTGCCCGAGTACAAGGGACTACTTTGATAGAGTAAGCACAGAAATAAACCTCTCTCTTCCCACTAGGATCTGCTACATAAGCAATTGGGCCCATACCCCAAAAACGATAAAACACCACATCTCCTAGTATTGAACCTCACTACCCAATCTATAGTTACATTTAATATCATCCTTGGAACAATTATTACTGCCTCAAGCCACCACTGACTAATTGCCTGAGCAGGACTTGAACTAAACATGCTATCCATTCTAACAATCATTATAAAACCGAAACACCCACGTGCTGCCGAAGCAGCAATTAAATACTTTTTAATCCAAGCAATTGCCTCAACTATAATCCTGTTTTCAAGCACAATTAATGCAATCCAAACCGGACAATGAAACATTCTACAAATAAATGAAAAATATGCCTGCACAATACTACTATTAGCACTTACTATAAAAATTGGAGCTGCCCCAATATACTTCTGACTACCAGAAGTAATACAAGGCTCCACAACAATAACTGCCTTAATTATTGCCACATGACAAAAAATTGCCCCAATCACCATTATATTTATAACACATAATAACTTACCACCAAAAATTACTACAACTATCGGAATTACATCAGCTCTTATCGGAGGATGAGGAAGCATTAACCAAACACAACTACGAAAATTAATAGCATATTCATCAATCGCAAATCTAGGATGGACTATAGTAATCTTTACAATCTCCCCAAACACTGCAATACTCAACATCACAATATACATTATTATGCTTAACCCAACATTTATGCTAATTAAAGATATAAATATAAAAACACTAAAAGACGCTTCAACCACATGAACTACAGCCCCAATAGCAAGCACCTTACTTGCACTAATTTTACTGTCACTAAGCGGCCTACCACCACTAACAGGTTTCACCCCAAAACTACTAATTTTAAACGAACTAGTAATACAAAACATAACACCAATTGCAATAATAATAGCAATACTATCTCTAGTTAACCTCTTTTTTTACATACGCACAACCTATATTACAACAATAACTACACCCCCAATCATATCACTAACCACAATAAAATGACGACTCATTATACCAAAACAAAAACTTACAACAACACTAATTCCAGCATCACTACTTACCCTACCACTACTACCAACTATTACATCCATAACTTAGGAACTTAGGATTAATTACAAACCAGAAGCCTTCAAAGCCTCCAAAAAGAGTCAAACCTCTTAGTTCCTGCCAAAAGAAAGCCTGTTGATTTTATCAACATCTTATGAATGCAACTCAAATACTTTAATTAAGCTAAGACTTTAATTATACAGGACCAGCGGGCCTCGATCCCACAAAAACTAGTTAACAGCTAGCTGCCCAAACCAGCGGGCATTAATCCAGTCTCCTTTTAAAAAAAAAGGAGACAAGTCCGAGGTAAATATGTACCTAATCCGAATTTGCAATTCGAGCTTTCGGACTTTCATGGAAAGGAGGGGAATTTCACCCCCATCAACAAATTTACAGCTTGCCGCCTGTATTCGGCCACCTAACCATGTGAACAATTCGTTGACTATTATCAACTAACCACAAAGACATCGGTTCTATATACTTTTTATTCGGTCTTGCTGCCGGACTAGTTGGAGCTACCTCAAGTCTTATTATGCGAACAAAATTGGGACAACCCGGATTTTCCCTGGGGGATGACCACTCATATAACGTATTAATTACCCTACACGGCCTGACCATAATTTTTTTTATAGTCATGCCAATTATAATTGGCGGATTTGGTAACTGACTTGTACCATTAATACTAGGTGCACCCGATATAGCATTCCCACGAATAAACAACATAAGCTTCTGGCTACTGCCCCCCTCATTTTTACTTCTATTAGCCTCATCTAAAGCTGGAACCGGGGTCGGAACAGGATGAACCATTTATCCCCCCCTTTCAGGAAACATAGCCCATGCTGGCCCATCAATAGACCTAGCAATTTTTTCTCTCCACTTAGCTGGGATTTCATCCATCCTTGCCTCAATCAACTTTATTACAACAAGCATCAACATAAAACCACATTACATAGTACTATACAACATCCCGCTATTCGTGTGATCTGTCCTATTAACTGCAATCCTTCTTCTCCTAGCACTGCCAGTATTAGCTGCAGCCATTACCATACTTCTAACAGATCGCAACCTAAACACAGCATTTTTTGACCCAGTAGGGGGTGGAGACCCAATTCTATTCCAACATCTATTTTGATTCTTTGGCCACCCAGAAGTTTATATCTTAATCTTACCTGGATTTGGAATTATTTCACACATCATTACCCACTACTCATGCAAAAAAGAACCATTTGGGTACATAAGCATGGTCTGAGCCATACTAGCAATTACTATTCTGGGATTTATAGTATGAGCCCACCACATATTCACAGTAGGACTGGATATCGACACACGAGCCTACTTCTCTGCAGCAACAATAACAATTGCAGTTCCAACAGGTATTAAAGTATTTAGTTGAACAGCCACAATCTTCGGAGGAAAAATTAACTGAGAGCCCCCAATGCTATGAGCCTTAGGATTCATATATCTATTCACCATCGGCGGACTAACAGGAATTACACTATCAAACTCAACTCTAGATGTACTGCTTCATGATACATACTATGTTGTAGCCCACTTCCATTACGTATTATCAATAGGAGCAGTATTTGCAATTATGGCAGGAACAGTCTATTGATTTCCTCTAATCTCAGGGTTTGCACTAAACAAAAAACTAGCATATTCACAATTCACAATTATATTTATCGGAGTTAACATCACCTTCTTTCCACAACACATGCTAGGTCTGGCAGGCATGCCACGACGATACTCGGACTTCCCAGACGCCTATGCTATTTGAAATAATATCTCATCAACAGGAGCACTGATCTCAATACTAGGAGCCCTAATAATAGTACTTATTCTGTGAGAGGCAATAGCAAAAAAACGAAAAATCTCACGAACACTATCAGATACAATAATACTAGAATGAACACAAAAATGTCCACCATTACGACACACCTTTGAAAATCCACCAACAATACTACTTCAAGGAAGGGGGGAATTGAACCCCCACCTCATGGTTTCAAGCCATGCGCAGAACCAAACTTCCACTGCCTCCTTAAAGCCTTAGTAACAAATATTACGTAGCCCTGTCAGTGCTAAATTATGGTTAAACCCATAGACTTTATATGGTAGAACCAATCCAACTGACCCTCCACGATGCTGCCTCACCAATAATAGAAGAACTTCTATTCTTCCACGACTACTCAATACTAATAATGCTTCTAATTGGGACAACCGTTATTATCGCACTAGTCATTGCCTCAACCATAAAAACCTACCACACAGCACTTACAGACGCTAATCACTTAGAATTCCTATGAACTTTATTACCAGTAATAATCTTATTATTTCTAGCTATGCCATCAATACGAACACTCTTTATCTTAGAACACCAAGAAAGCCCCAACACTACAATTAAAGCCCTGGGCCACCAATGATACTGAAGCTACGAATACTCAGATTACGAAAATGTCATATTTGACTCCTACATAATACAAGACCAAAACCTTGATAATGGCTCACCACGACTACTCGAAACAGATAATCGAATAGTATTCCCTACACTAACCCCAACCCGACTGCTAGTCTCATCAGAAGACGTCCTTCACTCCTGAACCTTACCAGCCCTAGGAGTTAAAATTGATGCCATTCCAGGACGACTAAACCAATTAATTTTAACTACAATACGACCAGGAATCTTTTATGGCCAATGCTCAGAAATCTGTGGCGCTAACCACAGCTTTATACCTATCGCAACAGAATCTGTTCCAACAAAATACTTTGAAAAATGATTAGAAAATATGTAGCATTAAGAAGCTTGCACCAAGCAACAGCCCTTTAATCTGTAGAAGGAACTTACACCCCCTTAATGCTTGCCACAATTAAACCCAACCCCATGACTCATAATAATACTAATAGCATGACTAACTATTAATGTTATATCAACCCTAATTAACAGCAACTTAATACAAAATCCCACTACCCCAACTAAAATAAACAACCACACCAAAAAATCAACTGCTTGAACCTGACCATGATAACAGAACTGTTTGATCAATTTATAATCCCAAAACTATGAGGAATCAACCTTATGCCGATTGCTATTGTAACCCCAGCACTACTAATTTACCCAACAAACAAAATCCAAACTAACCGAGTTACATCAACAATACAATGGCTAATAAAAAAAACTACAAAACACCTTCTATCCACAATAAATACACCAGCCCACATATGATCTTTACTGTTAATTACAACAATTACACTTATCTCTATTACCAATATTATTGGACTATTACCTTATACATTTACACCAACAACACAACTCTCAATAAACATAGCCATAGCAACCCCAATATGAATAGCCACAGTTATAATTGGCCTCCGTAACCAACCAACACACTCAATAAGCCACTTCCTACCACAAGGAACCCCAACCCTACTAATTCCGACCCTAATTATCATTGAAACAATTAGTCTATTTATCCGACCGATCGCCCTTGGAGTCCGACTTACTGCCAATTTAACAGCAGGTCACCTACTGATGCAACTAATTTCAATAGCAACTATAAAAACCAACTTGACCCTATTCCCAATTATACTTACCACTCTCCTCCTACTAACAGCGCTAGAAATTGCTGTAGCTCTAATTCAAGCCTATGTTTTTACACTCCTCCTAAGCCTCTACCTGCAAGAGAACACAAATGAATAACCAAATACACCCATTCCACATAGTAAACGAAAGCCCATGACCAATCCTAGGATCAATAGCACTATTTACCACAGCGTGCGGCCTAGCAACCTGAATACACTACAAAACCCTAACCCTTATAAGCTTAGGATCAACAGCAACTCTACTAACAGTCTATCAATGATGACGAGATATTATTCGTGAAAGCACCTTTCAAGGTCACCATACTACTAAAGTCCAAATTGGACTTCGATATGGAATAATCTTATTTATCACATCAGAAGTTCTATTTTTCTTTGGGTTCTTCTGAACATTCTACTTTGCCTGCACAAACCCAGACCATGCCCTAGGCTTACAATGACCCCCCAAAGGTATTGAACCACTAAACCCAATAGAAGTCCCCCTACTCAACACAATAATCCTCCTAGCATCCGGAATAACTGTAACATGATCACACCACTCAATTATACTAGGGTTAAAAAAGAACTCCTCCTGATCCCTCTTAATAACTGTAACCCTAGGGATCTATTTTACCCTCCTTCAAGCTACAGAATATTTTAATACCCCCTTCTCAATCTCTGACGGAGCTTACGGAGCCACTTTCTTTGTAGCCACCGGGTTCCATGGACTACATGTCATTATTGGCACCACTTTCTTAATCGTTTGCCTAGCACGACAAATTTATTCCCATTTTACAACCAAACACTACTTTGGTTTTGAAGCAGCCGCCTGATACTGACATTTTGTTGATGTAGTATGAATTTTCCTATATACATCAATTTATTGATGAGGATCATACTCTTCTAGTATAACACAATACAACTGACTTCCACTCAGACAATCTTATTTAAGGAAGGGTAATTAACTTAACAACAATCCTATTAATCACAACACTTATTCCAACACTATTAATTATCCTCACTCACTGAACACCACAAATACTCCCAGACACAGAAAAACTATCACCATATGAGTGTGGGTTTGACCCACTAGGAAATGCACGACTCCCATTCTCACTACAATTCTTTCTTATCGCAATTTTCTTCCTCATCTTTGACTTAGAAATCGCCCTACTTCTCCCACTACCATGAGCAATCAATTCAACAACTACAACAATAACTACAATATGGACATTAACAATTATTATTTTGCTTATTTTAGGACTAATTTATGAATGATCACAAGGAGCTCTAGATTGAACCAAAAACTAAGGAATTAGTTTAAAAAAAACAACAGACTTCGAACCAGTTAACTTAGGTCCACCCCTAAATTCCTAAATGTATCAACTCCTATACACAACATTTTCCCTAACCCTACTAGGCGCTCTTATTAACCGTACACACTTTCTCACTACCCTCCTATGCATTGAAGGAATAGTACTAACCCTGTTCATTTTGATAACCACCATTATCACTAACACTAACATAACAACAATTACAAGCATACCAATTATCTTGATCACCCTAGGAGCATGTGAAGCAAGTACTGGCCTAGCACTCCTAGTAACTACATCCAACACCCACACTAACGACCACATAAAAAATCTTAAACTATTAAAATGCTAAAGATCCTAATACCAACCATAACCATAATCCCAATAGCCACTATCATCAAAAAAAATTACCTGTTTACAACATTTTTTTCTTTCTCCATGATCCTTAGCACACTCAGCCTTCAGTGACTAAAAATCCCCATAACCTTAAACAAATTTTCTAATCAGTATACAACGATTGACCAAATCTCTTCCCCCCTACTCTTACTATCCTACTGGCTACTACCTCTTACAATTTTAGCCAGCCAAAATCACCTAAAATACACCACCCTAATACAAAAACGAATATTCCTTATATGTCTAGCCACACTACAAACCTTTCTAGTTCTAGCACTGTCCTCCACAAACCTTATTTTATTTTTTATTATATTTGAAGCCACCCTAATCCCAACAATGATAATTATTACACGATGGGGAAGCCAAACAGAACGTCTAACAGCAGGAATGTACTTTATGTTTTATACACTAATCAGCTCAATACCTCTACTAATTGCCATTCTTTATACCAACTTCCACATAAACAACTTAAACACCATACTAATTAATTCTTATAACCCCAAACCAAACTCAATCCTATGACTAGCTTGCATCTTAGCCTTCATAGTAAAAATACCCATATACGGACTTCACCTCTGATTACCAAAAGCCCATGTAGAAGCACCAATCGCAGGGTCCATAGTACTTGCAGCTGTCCTACTAAAACTTGGAGGCTACGGAATAATACGGCTATCACCAATACTACATCAAAACCAAATACTACACTACCCATTTATTATCCTAGCACTATGAGGAATAATTATAACTAGCTTGATCTGCCTACGACAGCCAGATTTAAAATCCCTAATCGCATACTCATCTGTTAGTCATATGGGACTAATTGTTTTAGCCACAATAATTCAAACCCCCTCATGTCTTGCAGGAGCCATAATATTAATAGTAGCACACGGTATTACTTCCTCCATATTGTTCTGCCTAGCCAACATAATATATGAACGAACTAATACACGAACATTGGCAATAATACAAGGAATACAAACAATTTTACCTCTCATAACCACCTTCTGACTTATAGCCAATCTAACCAACATAGCCATCCCTCCAACAATTAATCTTCTAGGAGAAATCATTATTACCTCAACAATATTCAACTGATCCCAACCAACTCTAATCTTAACAGGATCTACAACAGCAATTACAGCAGTTTACTCTATATACATATTTTCAGCTGTCCAACAAGGAAAAATACAAAAAGACATAATTAACGCCCCCTCTCAAACCCGAGAACACCTTGTACTTGTACTCCACATAATACCAATAATACTACTAATAATAAACCCACAAGTAATTACATTAACTTAACACGCTACGATAGTTTATCTTCAAAACACTAGTCTGTGACGCTAGAGACGGAACTCTCCCCGTAGCTGAAAGGAATACAAGAACTGCTAACTCCAATAACTGATACTAAAATATCAGGCCTTTCCACTTTTAAAGGAAAGCAGTTATCCAATGGTCTTAGGATCCAAATATCTTGGTGCAATTCCAAGTAAAAGTAATGAACCAAACACTAACCCTTGACACAACAATCATCATAACAATAACTATCCTATCTATCTTGATCTTATTATCTTCACTACTTAAACCAAAAAACAACCAACCCAATCTATCACTAGAAACAACTATTTTCATCTCATTTTTAATTTCAACCATCCCAACATTAATTCTACTAAAACACACTCCACATTATACATCAATTAATCTAACCCTAATACAATCAACAACCTTAAGTATACCACTAACTATTACGACAAACATAACTTCAAACCTGTTTTTATCAACAGCCCTATTTGTAACATGATCAATTATACAATTCTCCACCTGATACATAAAAAATGACCCAAAGATAAAAACATTCAAAAAATACTTAATAATATTCCTAATTGCCATAGTAATCCTGATTCTAGCAGGCAGCCTACTTCAACTCTTCATCGGGTGAGAAGGCGTAGGCATTATATCATTCTTACTAATTAACTGATGATACTCACGATCACTAGCCAACTCCTCAGCCATACAAGCAATAACATACAATCGAATTGGAGACATTGGAATCCTACTAATTTTAGCATGATTATCAACTAATCAAACATCATGAAATATGCACTGTACCGACCCCCAAATAAGCACAACACTAATGTCAATTGGACTTATCCTAGCAGCTACTGGAAAATCGGCCCAATTTCTAATACACTTATGACTTCCAAGCGCAATAGAAGGACCAACCCCCGTATCAGCATTACTACATTCAAGCACAATAGTCGTAGCCGGTATCTACTTGCTTATCCAATCACACCACCTAATCAAAAACTCTCCCACTGCTACAACTACCTGCCTCATACTAGGCACAACCACAAGCCTCTACGCCTCATTAACAGCCCTATATCAAAATGACCTAAAAAAAATTATTGCCCTATCTACATTAAGCCAACTTGGACTTATGATAGTGGCAATAGGACTAAACCAACCCTACTTAGCATTTATTCATATCTCTACACACGCATCAACTAAAGCCACACTATTTTTATGTGCAGGCTCGCTTATTCATAATCTACAAAACGAACAAGACATTCGAAAGATAGGAAACATAAAAACTATGTTACCAATCACAACAACATGCTTAACTATTACTAGCCTGACACTTATAGGTATACCCTTTCTTGCCTGCTTTTACTCAAAAGACCCAATCATTGAAACCCTTTACACTTCAAAAACTAACATATGAATCGCCACTACAACAATAATAGCAGCCGCCATAACATCAGCCTACTCCATACGAATAATCTTCTACACTATAACAAAAACCCCTCGAAATAAACCAACCATAATATTTAAAGAAACAGCCAACCAAATCAATCCAATTATTCGACTAGCTACCCTATCTATCTTCTTTGGAACCATTTTCACCTCCCCAGTTACTCAAATAAATACAGAACCAACCATGCCAATAATAATAAAACTCATCCCAACCCTAGCTATGCTATTAGGGGCCTCTCTAACCATTGAGATCCTGAATAAATCAACCCACAAAATAAACGAAAAAAACACAACACACACCACATTAAATCAACTCGCCTTCTTCAAAATTACCCACCGATGAGCACCAAAAAACACAATAAAAATAGGAACTATAATCGCAACCCAACTAATAGACCTCTTATGACTAGAAAAAACAGGACCAAAATTTATAACCACAACAAACATAAACACCTCAAAACTAATCAACCCTTTAACAGGACTAATAAAACTGTATCTGACAACAACCATAATTACAATCTTTCTAACCCTAACTATTTTACTCATAAACTCACAAAGAACTCCTTCCTAACATACTGACCCAAAACATCACCCACTCACTAAATCTAAAACAACAAATAAAGTTAACAACAAACCAATCCCCAAAATTAAAAAAGACCCCCCTCCAAAAGAGTACAACAATATCACACCCCCTAAATCAGTAACCACATCATCCAATAAAATAGGACTACCAAACATACTAATATCAAAACCCCAACCACCTCCAACACACCACCATAAAAAAAATAGATACACTATAAAACTTATGATATAAAAAACAACAGAACGATTACCTCAAGCTTCAGGATACATATCACAAGACATGGCAACAGAATATACAAACACAACCAACATACCACCCAAATAAACTAGCACCAACACCAAAGACACAAAAGTATTATTAAAACTAGCCAAAATTCCAGCACCTAGAACTGACGACACTATTAAAGCCACTGACCCAAAGTAAGGAGAAGGGTTACTAGCCACACCACCCATAAAAAAAAGAAAAAAGCCAAGCATTAAAAAAAAATACATAATTTTTATCTGGCCTTAACCAAAACTTTCAACACGAAAAACTGATGTTGTAATTCAACTATAAAAACATGACTATTACACGTAAACATCACCCAATATTAAAAATTATTAACCACTCCCTAATCGACCTACCAACTCCAATCAATATTACTACAGCCTGAAATTTTGGATCCCTCCTCGGCCTTATACTAGTAATACAAATTTCAACCGGACTATTCCTAGCAATACACTACACAGCAGATATTAATATAGCCTTCAATTCTGTATCCCACATTTGCCGAGAAGTAAACTTTGGCTGATTAATACGAAACCTACACGCAAATGGAGCCTCAATATTTTTTATCTGTATCTACCTGCACATCGGACGGGGCCTATACTACTCATCATTTCTGTATAAAGAAACATGAAACATCGGAATCTTACTCCTATTCCTAACTATAGCTACCGCATTCCTAGGCTATATTTTACCCTGAGGGCAAATATCATTCTGAGGGGCAACCGTCATCACCAACATACTATCAGCAATCCCGTACATTGGTAACAACTTAGTAAACTGAATCTGAGGTGGATTCTCAGTAAATAACCCAACACTTATTCGATTTTTTACCCTTCACTTCCTCCTACCATTCATTATTGCTGGAACAACAATACTTCACCTTCTTTTTTTACACGAAACCGGATCCAGCAACCCAATCGGAATCTCCTCCAACCCAGACAAAATTACATTCCACCCCTACTTCCCCCTTAAAGATTTAACTACCACATTAATAACAATTACCCTGCTAATACTAACTGCTACATTTTTACCAACACTATTTATAGACCCAGAAAACTTTTCACCAGCCAACCCACTAACGACTCCACCACATATTATACCAGAATGATATTTCCTTTTTGCCTACGCTATCCTACGCTCAATCCCTAACAAGCTTGGAGGCGTCCTAGCCCTTTTCTTATCTATTTCTATTTTAATTTTAATACCTCTACTGCATACATCTAAACAACGAACAATAAAATTCCGCCCGACATCTCAAATATTGTTCTGAATTTTAACCACTAACATTTTAACCTTAACATGAATTGGTAGCCAACCAGTAGAACAACCTTTTATTTTTATTGGACAAACATCTACGGCAATCTACTTTCTAATTTTTACAATATTATCACCAACAATCGCCTCTATAGAAAACAACTACCTGCAACTAACCTGTCCCAGTAGCTTACAACACAAAGCATTGGCCTTGTAAACCAAAGATGGGTTCCCCTGGGACATATCCAAGCTTAGCCATATATTATAAATTATACCTACTCCCAAATCCTCTGCTTGAAGATATCGCCCATACCTTCAAACACCCAAATTCTCTGCTTGAAGGTATCGCCCATAGCTTCAAACACCCAAATTCTCTGCTTGAAGGTATCGCCCATACCTTCAAACACCCAAATCCTCTCCTTGAAGGTATCGCCCATACCTTCAAACACCCAAATTCTCTGCTTGAAGGTATCGCCCATACCTTCAAACACCCAAATTCTCTGCTTGAAGGTATCGCCCATACCTTCAAACACCCAAATTCTCTGCTTGAAGGTATCGCCCATACCTTCAAACACCCAAATTCTCTGCTTGAAGGTATCGCCCATACCTTCAAACACCCAAATTCTCTGCTTGAAGGTATCGCCCATACCTTCAAACACCCAAATTCTCTGCTTGAAGGTATCGCCCATACCTTCAAACACCCAAATTCTCTGCTTGAAGGTATCGCCCATACCTTCAAACACCCAAATTCTCTGCTTGAAGGTATCGCCCATACCTTCAAACACCCAAATTCTCTGCTTGAAGGTATCGCCCATACCTTCAAACACCCAAATTCTCTGCTTGAAGGTATCGCCCATACCTTCAAACACCCAAATTCTCTGCTTGAAGGTATCGCCCATACCTTCAAACACCCAAATTCTCTGCTTGAAGATATCGCCCATACCTTCAAACACCCAAATTCTCTGCTTGAAGGTATCGCCCATACCTTCAAACACCCAAATTCTCTGCTTGAAGGTATCGCCCGTACCTTCAAACACCCAAATCCTCTCCTTGAAGGTATCGCCCATACCTTCAAACACCCAAATTCTCTGCTTGAAGGTATCGCCCATACCTTCAAACACCCAAATCCTCTCCTTGAAGGTCACCCGTACCTTAAAACACCCAAATCCTCTGCTTGAAAATACCACCAACACCCTCAAACAGCTAACCCACTCACTCTTTAACTTTACCCCATTTAACCAATATTACCTAGAATACCACTAAAAATACCAATTTTTTTTATCCGAGCGTAGCCAACCAAATTTACTTTTGCCCAAAAAATTTTTTTTGAGCCTAAAAAAACGAAAATTTGACCACTTAAAAAATAAACCCCAATTTTAAACACCAAAATCCCCTAACTTGAAACCCACTCTAGTAAAAATCCTGAAATGACAAAATTTACGTTTTTTGACTGTGCACGGCACTATTCTTCTCCCAGGACAAAATTGCTAATTTTTGGTTCGTTTAACCAAAACCACCTAGAATTCACAAAAAAATTTTTTAAAAAAAAAAATTTTTTTTTATTTTTTTTAAAAAAAATTTTTAGTAGCTCCCGACCTCCCATTTTTCCGAGGGTAGCCGCAAGACGATCACTAAAAATCTCTGCCTTGCCAAACAAATTTTCCAAAAATTAACTCTACCAGCCTAGTTTAGCCCTAAAAAAACCTAATCAAGACTTTTACGACCGCGCCCAAAATTTTTGGGCTTAATAAAAAAAACTTTTAACAGAAAACGGCCTATGTGTTATTATAATACATATGTATATAGTACATCTAGTTACTTTCCTCATGCATATCATATATTAATATTTATTCGTAATAAGACTAGTAACATAGATTGTTAATTACACATATATTTATCTAACTCATGAATATCATTTTCCCATAGTGGCCTCTCTTATCACGGAAGCATCTCGCTCGCCCAATGGGTTATTTATATTATCTGGCAACTCACGAGAGATCAGCAACCCGCCATTATAAGATACTCCATTACCAGTCTCGTGGCTCATGAGCACAAGTTACCCCTATTCTTGCCCTTTCCAAGGCCTCGGGTTCCTATCTCAGGCACATTCTTGTATTAACACGCATACGGTGGCTTTTCCAAGACCTCTGATTAATGAGGTGTGCTACTTCTCACCCGTGATCTCGGCATAACTTGGCCCTCCCGGCATTTAGTATTTTTATTTTTTTTCTCTATCGACTTTCACAACCTCCAATCGAGCTCTCCTACCGATCACGGTTTAGCGGGACCTATCCGTCAGAACCATATTTAGCACTGATCCAGGCGTGGCGAATTCTTTCCATGCTCGATAGGCATGAAAAAGTAAAAAAATCGCCATTTTTAACAGCGATTTAAGTACAACAACACATTTTTTAAAAAAAAAAGTAAAAAAAAGTACTACTCTACTAAATTTATTGCCAAATTTTTTATGCCCTTTTTGTGCGATCCTCGCAGTTTTGGAGAAAAAATGAAAACACGTTTCTCTTAAAAACACTACAGCAGTTTCACCAAAAACCTGAATTTTTTACTCGAGGATTTCAAAGAAATTTTGAAAATTTCCAAAAAAAAAAAAACTGATCTCCTGACTTTTCGTCAACAGACCCTTCAAATTTTTGTAAAAAATTTACATTTTTTTTGCAAAAAAACGCAAAATTTTTTAACATTTCTGTGTTTTTTTTTAAAATCCGAAAAAACCTTCATTTAACGGGAATCTTCTACTGAGCTAAATACTCAAAAAAAGCATAAAATTTTATTTTCACAAAAAATTTTACTAGAAACTTCTACATTTCTTACTTTATGTGATACTCGCAGTTAAACCACGAGTTTTCACAAATTAAAAGAGGAAAAACAATCCATCACTAGCTCCCAAAGCTAATATTTTAGTCTAAACTATCTTTTAAATTTTATTAATTTTTATTAATTTTTATAAAGATTAATCAATACACAGCTACCCCTGGACTAAAAACCTCTTAATCCACAGAAAACACAATATTTTTACTTAAATACACAAAACCGTTTTTTTTAATATATATATATATATATATATATATATAT